CCAATCCGGTTGAATACCCGAAAAAGAAATGGATTTTGCGTTTGATCTTTTCGACGAGAGAAAGACATAAAAATAAGAAACAATATACAATCGATTTTTTAGCACTTAACACACCTAGGGATTTCATTATTCAAAGGGGATTCTTTCGCAGAGAAGAGAGATATCCTTACTGATTTTTGAGTAGAATACGATTGTGAAGTATATAATAGAAATACACGAAGGGTTGTATTTAGTAAACATGTATGCAGGTATTAATATCCGTCTTTTCTTTTATTGTGTTGTTTCTTGTATTGGCGTGCCTTTTGTGGCAGCGCGGGTCGCGCTCTATTATCTATTAAATATTAAAATTAAAAGAAAATCGAAATTTTCTATTCAATTAAAAATGCAAATATGCTAATTTTATGAGAATTACTGATAGGCTATAGGCAAGATAAAAATAATAAATACCTGTGTAACAATTTCTGCTCTGGGGTTTACATAGACTCATAATTGTTGTTATAATGGAAATTGCGAAGAATACTGACGTATCAATTTGTATTTTCTCATGTCATTAGTAAAAGAAAATCCAATTTGGAGATTCAAATCGTTCATGAATTCGCAGTCAGCAGGCAATAGTTAACGGTTCCAATTTGTCATAAATTTAGACTTTTGCGAATGAAAACCCACATTTGATTTGTAAATAGTCAATAGAAAGTGAGAGAAGTTGGCTATTTTGATATGGGCGGATCCAATCCAATCAAAAGGCAGGAAGGATTTCTTTTAGAATTAGGAAAGAAAAAGAAAAGGGTTAGAAGTTAAGAAAAACGGACCTCAAGGTGCAAATCCAATAAAAGAAAGTTCCGTACTGCGTCATAGATTTTCTATCATTTTGGCGGCATGGCCGAGTGGTAAGGCGGGGGACTGCAAATCCTTTTTCCCCAGTTCAAATCCGGGTGTCGCCTGATCAACAAAACAAAAGACCCCAAATATCTTCTTCTGTTCTGTTGATATAACTCGCCGAGGTATTTCCCAGCAGAAGCGATTTGTTTGATTCGAAGCATCCGGCTGGGGGGGGGGGATTGCTGTAAATCTTCGTATCTAGGATTTCAGGAAATATTCTAGAAATATTCTAATGGTAGACGGGTTATCAAGACTTCGAGATTCCACTAATCACTAATCGCGGTACTACTAATTTAGTGCCGAATGGCTGGACCTTGGATTAGATTGGAGAGCCCGGATAGGAAATAAAATTCGATTCCAATAGTGGTGGGGGGGCCAGAAGATACTTTATATACCACATATACGACGGACTCCCAAAAACTTCTCAGTCCACAGGTATCCAATCAATATTCGGTTGGATGGATAATTCACTTTGAATTTAAATTCTAGTAAAGGACAAAAGAAAAAAAGAAACAATTTCTTTTCGGCAACCCCTAATCAAGAATATACTTCTACTGCCTCCCTATTCTTTCACAGAGAAAAATGGAAAGGGTACAAATTCTATCAATATCAAATGGGATTTTAGATAAGGATTATCCGCATTTTTTACTTATTTACTTTTACTTATGAGGATCAACAAAACTTATTATTCCTATGCGTTCCGTTAGGAGCATTCCCCCGAGATGTTACTATGTATTTTGCTTAGGTTTGATCTTTCCTGATTGGAAATCATCATATAGGAATTAGGAATTTGTTTTTAAATAAAAAAGGTGGATTTTGTGAATTGGTTTATCAATAGTGTTCCATCAGAATCCCCTTTTGACTCTGCGCCCCCGATTCCACTATACTATTATTAGTTATTAGTGAGAAATGATGGAATAACTCCTTCATAGTTATAGAAATAAGGGAACATAATTCACATGGATATAGTAAGTCTCGCTTGGGCTGCTTTAATGGTAGTCTTTACATTTTCCCTTTCGCTCGTAGTGTGGGGAAGAAGTGGACTCTAGAGGTATTACTAATTGAGTTGGGGAATCAAACAGTATCGCCTGTTTTCTAGATCGTTCTGCAACGCCTTTTGAACTAGTTCAAATGAAAAAAAAAAGATCTTCATTTCGAATTCCATTGGATTCGGATGAAGTAATGTATTCTATGAACCATACTCTTCAATTAAAGAGATATTTCTCCTCTCTTTGGATTTCGAAAGGAATCTAAATGATAGGAAATTTAGTCCAATCCAGTTTTTCCTAAATTTTTGATTTCAATCGAGGAGCTCTTACCAGGCTTCTACATGGATACTAAGAAAGACCCGACCTTTTTATTATTAGTTGATTTGTTTCCCTGTTTACTGTTCCAAGAATTGAAAGAAGAAGTAGTTTTCTTAAATGTATATGCACTTTATACGAGAAGGTGTATAAACATAGCGGTTGCCTAACGAGATAATATAGATAGGAGGATCTTCCCTCAGGCGAGTTGCATATCGCACATTTACCGACTGCTTTCAAATTTTAGCAATTTTATTTTTGCTTTATCGACTCACATTTCATATCATGGTTCCAGGCGTTAACTTAAGGTTTACTCTTCCTTTTCGAACTCCGAGAAGTGCCCATGAAACTCCTGTTGATGGTTCAATCAATTAGTTCTTCGGAAGGTTTACTAATAAGTTTTTTTATTAATAGAAATCCCTATTGTTTTTTCCTTTATTGATTTATATCTTTTGATAGATTGTATGGAACATCAGAAAAAAAAATAGTAACTAGTAATTAGAACCCTAAGACATAAGAATAAGAGTCAAACTATTACTTCGGATTGATCGAAACAAATACAAATAGTTGTAGCAAATAAATAGAATTGGGTGCTATGTCAATTCCATATATGGAATTGAGATCCACATACATATATAATACATACATAGATAATATTGTATTGTATATTAAGATAAATATTGTATTTGTTATTGTATTTGGATATTAAGATATATAATATTGTATATTAATTGTATATTAAGCTAGATTTAGCCTCTACCTTTATTCTAGATTCTAGAGTACAACCTTATACACTACAATAATACCAATAGATCATATGGTCGAAAGATTCATCTATTTCTTTCTACCATACGATCTATCTATTGCGGATTATAGTCCGCTTATTTCATTTAAGTTTCATTTAAGACGCAAAAATTGGAATCCTTTTCATTTTATTTCGTCAATTTTTTTTGATAAGAACTCAGAAGTAAAGTTTAATTCAAATTTAAAATTAATTAATCATTCATTAATTAATTATTTTGACTGATTGTTTTTACGTAAATGATAAGTAGAAAGGCGGTAGGAACTAGAACGAATAGTGCAGTAGCAACAAATGCAAGAATATTTACTCCCATAAGAATATTTACTCCCATAATCAAATTTTTTTTTACTTCGCAATAACTCGGGATTTAGTCCCATAGCTTTCACTTGTAAATTCAATAAATGAATTCCCTCTTAATCTCGCTGGTTTTGAATCGGATGAATATCATGAATAACAATATCTGAGCTGTCAAATAAATTTGTCGTCGAAAATGGAATAGTATAACATAGGAAGTTTTTTTATCCATACCGAATCCCAGCTCGGATTCCGCACCCAATCCCAAATTCCTTTAGTCCTTTCTTTATTTAGCGCCTGTTTCCGTTCTTTTTTTTCTATAATCTACTCTTCTATAATCTACTCTATGTCCAATGATCTGATGAAGTATCATCAGATTGCCTTTCCGCTTCCATTAGTCACATAGTTACAAAGCAAACCAATAAAGAAACAAATTTATTATTCCATTTGTGTATGGGTGCCCCTCTCCAAAAAAAAAAAGAAGATAGTATTCTATTCGACAATGCTACGGATAATTGTATTAATCCGCCCATCCTCCTATCGCAAAGAAAAGAAAAAAGGGTCTTTTTTTTTTTGGGGGGGGTGCAATTCTGCCCCTGGCCCCCTTTCGAATTGATTGATGTATTTAGTGGATCCGCCGGGACTGACGGGGCTCGAACCCGCAGCTTCCGCCTTGACAGGGCGGTGCTCTGACCAATTGAACTACAATCCCAGAGAAATAAGGGATCTAGCAGGAATTTGGATTCTTTATCTCCGTATCGAGTATTTTTTTTTTGAGGGGTGCGGGGATTATACGTGGTAGATTGGCGAATTGTGGGGTCGAGCTGGATTTGAACCAGCGTAGACATATTGCCAACGAATTTACAGTCCGTCCCCATTAACCGCTCGGGCATCGACCCAGGGGGAATCGCTTGTAATGATAATGATCAACTTCCTTTCCTAGTCCCCTACCCCCAGGGGAAGTCGAATCCCCGCCGACTCCGTGAAAGAGAGATGTCCTGAACCGCTAGACGATGGGGGCTCACTTGTCTAACTGTCGTGATACTCTGATCATAGTATGAACATTTTAAATTGTCAATGTATGATTAGATCCGAGGAATCTTTCCGCTTTTCCTAATTGCAGATAACTTGTTGATTCGTCATTCATATTCATATTCATGAATCTCATTAGAATGGGAATTCTCTACTATATATCTATATATAAAATATCTATATATATATCTATATATAAATATAGAATAGAAATCTAGATATATACTAGATATATAAAAAAACTCTAAATCGAGTATCGAAATCTATACTTATTTCGTCTAATAGAAATATCAAAAAGTGTAAATAATACTAAAGTAACAAAGTCAAAGTATAGGGTTTTCGGGGAGTCGCTGGTCCAAAAAAAGGGGGGTTAAGCCCCACTTCTTTCGCTTTCATTCTTCCATTCATTGATTCATTCATTGTTAAGATGAGATATTCTTATCTCACAATAAAAGAAGGAAATTAACAAACAGTAAGCGTGATGAAAAAACTCTACCCCCTAAAAAAAATGCAAAGCATTTTCGAGAATTTCTTCATCACAGGATTTGATGAAATACCTTGAAATTTATGTCGAATTGGTAGGTGTACGTGTAAATGAACTTTATTCTGATGGAAATAAATTCATTCAATGAAAGAAAAGAAATTTGGTTCGGTCTTGAAAAAATTCATTACATTTTACCTTAGACTTG